AAAGGTTGCTATTGTATCTTAATGAAATTTTAGAGGAAATTAAGATGTAAAGTATGATGATACAGTAAAGAAGATAGCAACAAAGGTTGCTATTGTATCTTAATGAAATTTTAGAGGAAATTAAGATGTAAAGTATGATGATACAGTAAAGAAGATAGCAACAAAGGTTGCTATTGTATCTTAATGAAATTTTAGAGAAAATTAAAATGTAAAGTGTATCGACGTAATATGTGATATCGATGATCTAAAAATTTAGTTGAAATTTAGTTGAAATTACCTAGTGTTGTTTAGAAAGTTAGAGGAAGTGTAAAAGTAAGAAATTATGTCTAACAAGCATTCACTAAATAGCAGCATATTTAAAAGCCAGTGAATACATCATAACTAAATGTAAGCCAAAGTGCATCAGTGTTAAGATGATTCCCCTAATCCTTCAACCGTCTCATTGAGGCATTCTTGAGGGCTAGGACAGGCCGCAACGCATGTGATGCTCATGTCAACAAATAGTATTTACCCGTCGCACTGGAAGGGTCGAGTGAAGAAGCCCAAAAAAAAGAAATACCAGAGGTGCCGGAACCTCCAAGATGCCGCGATCACGGACGAAAATGATGAAACACATCAACCAGATGGCTCTGTGAAGAGCAAGATAATCAGGAGTTATTCGAGTTATGGCCCTGACCGAGGAACCAGAGGCGCAAAAGAGCAAGTCGGGCTAGGGTGTAGGGGGAAAGAATGGGCCTGAAGCTAGTCGCATGGGATCTTTCATACGCCGGGTTGCTGATTTCACGTGAGAAGTCAAATTAATAGATAACCCAGTTCCTGAAACTGGCGCCCCGAGAGATGATTGGATATTAAGCGCTTCCACCATTGAGTTCAAGTGAGCAAGCACAGCCGTACACGTTAAAGCAGCGGTACACACAATTACAACTTATGGGTTTAGTCCTTCTGTTGGAACAGAGAACAATTACTTAACCCATGACACAGTACTTCCTTAGACCATTACATTTTACCCGTTTAGCCCAGAGGGTAGTGCTTAATCCTTACACCATTACTTAGTTAATCCTCGAAAGTATTACTCTATCTGTCCTTGAAACACAGCAGTCAGCAAGAACATTCTACCCAATTACACATTGTCGGTTATAATACATACAATTAACTGTATTTACCTAACGCTAATGCAATGTATCACATACATAGAGTGAATGCATGCCGTACATACTGTGGACCCGGGGGGGGTTGGGGGGGGTACAGGGATATTTTAGGAGTTCCTGTGGTTGAGAGTTACAACGGCGGCTTTTCAGGCCGCAGGTCTTGGAGAAAAGCCAAGCAGGAATTGCTATGACTTATCTCGTGCTGTTTTTGGGGGTATGCTTTGTTTTGGGGGGGTTGGCGGTGGCGTCTAATCCTTCTCCTTATTATGGGGTAGTTGGTTTGGTGTTAGCTTCTGTTGTAGGGTGTGGGTGGTTGGTAAGTTTGGGGGTTTCTTTTGTGGCATTGGTTTTGTTTATGGTATATTTGGGGGGAATGTTGGTGGTTTTTGTGTACTCGGTAGCTCTGGCGGCAGATCCGTTTCCTGTGGGTTGGGGGGAGTGGCCTGTTGTGGTGTATGGTGTAGGGCTTGTTTTGGTGCTTGCTATTGGGTTGGGGGTTGGGGGGTTTGAGGGGTGGAAGTTTGGGGTGAATACTGTTGATAGTGGAGGGGTGGTGCCTATTCGTTTAGATTTTAGTGGGGTAGCTTTGTTCTATTCGTGTGGGGTGGGGATGTTTTTAGTGGCGGGGTGAGGGTTGCTGTTGACGCTGTTTGTTGTGCTGGAGCTTGTGCGGGGGTTGTCTCGTGGGGCGATTCGTGCTGTTTAGGGTAGGGAGGGTCAGAGAATAGTTTAATTTAAAATGCCAGCTTTGGGAGTTGGGTATAGAGGTTTAAGTCCTCTTTCTCTGAGAGGGTGGTGGGAAACTCTAAGAAGGGGTGCAGCCTTCACTCTTTGGTTTACAAGACCAATGTTTTTATAAACTATTAGAGTATTTTTAGTGGTTGAGTATCTTGTTTTCTAGGGTCCCGATGAGGGGGAAGAGGATTAGGAGGATGGTGAAGTAGGTGAGGGAGGCTAGTTGGCCGATGATGATGAAGGGGTGCTCTACTGGCTGGCTGCCGATTCATGTTAGGATGGTGAGGTTGGCCACTAGGGTTCAGAATAGAAGTTGGGAGAGGGGGCGGAAGGTTATTGTGCGCTGCTTGGATTTGTGGAGGAGGGGGATTAGGAACAGGATTAGTACTGATGCTGCTAGGGCTAGGACTCCTCCCAGTTTGTTGGGGATTGAGCGTAGGATAGCGTATGCAAATAGGAAGTACCATTCTGGTTTGATATGTGGGGGTGTGACTAGGGGGTTTGCTGGGGTGAAGTTTTCTGGGTCTCCTAGCAGGTTGGGTGAGAATAGGGCAAGGGCTGTTAGTGGAAAGAGTAGGAGGATAAATCCTAGGATGTCTTTTGTAGAGTAGTAGGGGTGGAATGGGATTTTGTCGGAGTTGGCTACGATGCCTAGAGGGTTGTTTGAGCCTGATTCGTGGAGGAAGGTGAGGTGGATTAAGGTGAGGCCTGCGATTATGAAGGGGAGAAGGAAGTGTAGTGTGAAGAATCGGGTTAGTGTGGGGTTGTCTACTGAGAAGCCGCCTCAGGCCCACTCTACGAGGGTTTGGCCGATGTAGGGGATGGCTGAGAATAGGTTGGTGATGACTGTGGCTCCTCAGAAGGATATCTGACCCCATGGTAGGACATAGCCTACGAAGGCGGTTGCTATGAGGGTGAGCAGGAGGATAATGCCTGTGTTTCAGGTTTCTTTGTACAGGTAGGAGCCGTAGTAGAGCCCGCGACCGATGTGGAGGTAGATGCAGATGAAGAAGAATGAGGCTCCGTTTGCGTGCAGATTGCGGATTAATCAGCCGTATTGTACATTTCGGCATGTATGGGCGACGGAGGAGAAGGCGGCTAGGGTGGTGTCTGCGGTGTAGTGGGCAGCTAGTAAGAGGCCGGTTAGGATTTGTGTGGCTAGGCAGATGCCCAGGAGGGATCCGAAGTTTCATCAGGCAGAGATATTTGATGGGGTGGGCAGGTCGATTAGGGAGTTATTGATTGTTTTTAGGAGGGGGTGGGATTTTCGGAGGTTGGGGGCCATTAAGGTTTTAAGCTTGTGTCGATAGGATGAGGAGGATGGATAGGGCGAAGGATCCTAGGTAGGTTTTGATTAATCCAGTGTGGAGGGGGGTTGAGGTTTTGGTTACTATAACTTGTAGATCGGCAAGTCCTTCGGGGCCTATTTTTTTGTATCAGGAGAGGTCGACTAGGTGGGAGGCGATTTTTTGTCCACTGTTTAGTAGGTTAGTGGTGTTGGAGCGGTGTGTTAGGAAGTTGAAGTAGCCTAGGGAGGAGGAGAAGTTTAGGTAGGGGTTCTGTTTGGGAGGTGTTAAGGTGTGTGCTATTGTTGAGAGTTCTAGGGCTAGAGCGATGCCTAATATTGTGGCGATGATAGCTGCAGTTTTTGTGAGGGTGGGCATGGTTATTGGGAGGGTTTTTGTTGGGGTGATGTATGATGTGATGAGTAGGCCGGCAAGGATGCTGCCTAGGGCGAGGCGGGTAAGTGGGTTTGTAATTATGGGGTTGTTTTCGTTTATTGGGGTGTTTGTAGGTGTGCGGGGGAATCCTGTTTGGACCAGTAGTGTTATTCGTAGGCTGTAAGTTGCAGTGAATGATGTGGCTAGGAGTGTTAGGAGTAGTGCTCAAGTGTTTAGGTAGGAGGTGTTTAGGCTTTCGATAATGAGGTCTTTTGAGTAGAATCCGGCTAAGAATGGTGTTCCCATGAGGGCTAGGTTGCCGATGGTTAGGCAGGAGGTGGTCGTTGGGAGTATCTTTTGTAGTCCGCCTATTTTGCGGATGTCTTGTTCTCCGTTGAGGGTGTGGATAATGGCTCCTGAGCAGAGAAATAGCATAGCTTTGAAGAAGGCGTGGGTTGAAATGTGGAAGAAGGCTAGTTGTGGGAGGTTTAGACCAATGGTCACTATTATTAGTCCTAGTTGGCTGGATGTGGAGAAGGCAATGATTTTTTTGATGTCGTTCTGTGTGAGGGCGCATGTGGCAGCAAATAGCGTGGATAGGGCTCCTAGGCATAGGCATAGGGTGAGGGCAGTTGGGTTGTTGGTGAGCATGGGGTGGGTGCGGATCAGTAGGAAAATACCGGCTACTACTATGGTGCTGGAGTGGAGTAGGGCGGAGACGGGGGTTGGGCCCTCTATGGCGGCGGGTAGCCATGGGTGGAGGCCGAATTGGGCTGATTTGCCTGTGGCAGCAAGGATGAGGCCTAGTAGGGGGAGTGTGGGGGTTTGAGTTGGGGTGAGGGCTTGCTGTATTTCTCAGGTGTTTATTGTTGAGGCGAGTCATGCTATGCTTAGGATGAGGCCGATGTCTCCGATTCGATTGTAGAGTACGGCTTGGAGTGCGGCTGTGTTGGCTTCTGTTCGACCTTGTCATCAGCCGATTAGTAGGAAGGATATTATTCCGACTCCTTCTCAGCCGATGAATAGTAGGAATATGTTGTTGGCAATGGTTAGTGTCAGTATGGCAATTAGGAATATTAGGAGATAGAGGAAGAATTTTGTGATATATGGTTCTGAGGCTATGTATCATGTTGCGAATTGTAGGATGGACCATGTTACGAATAGTGCGATTGGGAAGAATATTAGGGAGTATTGGTCTATTTTGAAGCTGAGGGGGATTTTGAAGTTTGTGGTGAGTTTTCACTCTCAGTGGGAGGTAATGCTTTCTGTGCCGGAGTATATGAAGAGGGTTATAGGTACTAGGCTGATTAGGAAAGCGGTTTTGACAGTGCGTGTGATGGTGGTTGGGGAGTTTGAGGATGTTTTTGATAGGAGGGGTAGTAGGGTGGGGGTAAGGATGATAGTTAGTGTGAGGAGTATGGAGGTGTTTAGGAGTAGTGCTGTCCCCATTACTTTTACTTGGATTTGCACCAAGATGAGTGGTTCCTAAGACCAGTGGATTGCTGTTATCCTTTAAAAGTAAGGGGACTGAGGTTTTAGACTCAGATGCAGGAGTTAGCAGCTCTTGTTGGTTAGACCTCCCCTCGGCAGGTAAGAAGAGTTTAACTTCTATTTTTAGAATCACAGTCTAATGTCTTGGTTAAAACTATACTTGCTATGAGAGGATTCCTGAGATGAGGGTTGGTTTTAGGATGAGGAGTAGCATAGGGGTGATGTGTAGGGTCATTAGGAGGTGTTCTCGTGTGTTTGAGTTTTGAATGGATGTGATATGGGTTGGGAGAGTTCCTCGTTGGGTTGCTAGTAGTATGAACAGGGTGTATGCGGCGGTTAGTAGAGTTGCAGTGCCGGTTAGGATAATTGTTAGGGAAGATCAGTTGAATAGGGCGGTTATAATGGTTAGTTCTGCTATTAGATTTGTTGTGGGGGGGAGTGCTATGTTTGAGAGGTTGGCTAGTAGCCATCATGTAGCTATGAGGGGTAGGAGAGGTTGGAGGCCTCGTGTTAGGAGGAGGATTCGGCTGTGGGTTCGTTCGTAGTTTGTGTTAGCTAGGCAGAATAGTATTGAGGAGGTGAGTCCGTGGGCGATTATGAGGATTATTGCGCCTGAGAATGCTCAGTGGGTTTGGATTATGCTTGCGGCGATGACCAGGCCTATGTGGCTTACAGAGGAGTAGGCAATGAGTGATTTTAGGTCTGTTTGACGGAGGCAGATTGAGCTTGTTATTAGTGCCCCTCATAGGGCTAGTGTGAGGAATGGGTAGTGTAGGTGGCTTGAGAGGGGGCCTGTTAGGAGGGTGATTCGTATGATGCCATACCCTCCTAGTTTTAGGAGGAGGGCGGCGAGTAGTATGGATCCTGCGATTGGGGCTTCTACGTGGGCTTTGGGTAGTCAGAGGTGTAGTCCGTATAGTGGGGCTTTCACTATGAATGCTGTTAGTAGGGCTAGGTTTGATATAAGATTAGTTCAGGAGTTGTTGGGTGTGGGAGGGGTTAGTTCTAATATTGTTAGATGTAGTGTGCCGATTTGTGCATGGAGGTGGAGGATAGCGACGAGTAGGGGTAGGGAGCTGATGAGGGTATAGAATAAGAGGTAGATGCCGGCGCTTAGGCGTTCTGGTTGGTTGCCTCATCGTGTGATTAGGATTAGTGTGGGGATCAGAGTTGCTTCAAATGAGATATAGAATAGTGTTAGTTCTGTGGCGGAGAAGGCTAGGATGAGGAGAGGTTGGATGGTGATTAGGGTGGAGATGAAGGTTCGTTTTCGTGTTAAGGGTTCGTGTTGAAGGTGGTTTTGGCTTGCCATAATTATGAGGGGTAGAAGTCAGCAGCATAGTACTAGTAGAGGGGATGAGGTTTGGTCGATGCCGGTTCATTGTGTTAGGTTTTTATGGGGGTAGTACGATGGTAGTAGTCATTGTAGGCTGACTGTGGCGATTAGGATGCTGTGTGTGGTGGTGTTAGCCCATAAGAATTTTGGGGGGGATAAGAGGGCGGTGGGGAGGAGTATGATTGTTGGGATGATAATTTTTAACATTGTAGGAGGTTTATGTTGTGTAGGTGGTCAGAGCCGTGGGTTCGGGTTGAGGCTACTAGTATAGCTAGGCCTGCGCTTGCTTCGCAGGCGGAGAATGTGAGTATGAGTACTGGTATAAGGGTGAATGATGCAGCTTGGTTTTCGATAGGTCAGGTTGATAGGGCAATGTATATGGAGAGTATCATGCTTTCTAGACATAGTAGGGCAGAGATTAGGTGGGTTCGGTGGAAGGCTAACCCTAGGCTGCTTAAGGTAAAAGCTGAGTAGAAGCTTAGATGTAGAGGGGACATAGAGAAAGTCATAGGGTGGGGCTATGGTCTGTTGAGCCGAAATCAACTGTCTTGGTTAGACTAACTTTCTGTGGTTATTCTGCTCATTCTAGGCCTCCTTGCATTCATTCGTAGATGAGGCCAAGTGTGAGGAGGAGGATGATGGTGGAGGTTCAAGTTAGAGTGGTAGTGGGGGATTGGAGTTGGGTGGCTCAAGGTAGTGGAAGTAGGAGGGCGATTTCTAGGTCGAACAGGAGGAATAAGATTGCTACTGAGGAAGAATCGGATTGAAAATGGAAGTCGAGCTGATCCGAGGGGATCAAAGCCACATTCGTAGGGGGATAGTTTTTCTGAATCTGGGTTGGTTTGGGCTAGTCAGAAGTTTAGTATAGTTAGGGCAGTGCTAAGGGTGAGGGATAGGGTGAATATGAATGTGATTATGTTAATTGCTCTTCTCTGGGGTTACACCAGATTCTAGAGATTGGAAGTCAATTGTAATGGATATACTAGAAGGGCAAGCTCCTCATCAGTAGATTGTTATGTAGAGGAATAATCAGATGATGTCTACGAAGTGTCAGTATCAGGCAGCTGCTTCGAACCCAAAATGGTGGTTGGATGTGAAGTGGAATTTAATTAGGCGAAGAAGGCAGATAGATAGGAAGGAGGAGCCAATGATTACGTGGAGGCCATGGAATCCTGTGGCGACGAAAAAGGTTGAGCCGTATACGCCATCGGCGATTGAGAATGGTGCTTCGTAGTATTCTATTGCTTGGAGGGCTGTAAAATAGAATCCTAGTAGGATTGTTAGGGTTAGTGCGTGGATTGCTTGTTTTCGGTTGCTCTCTGTGATGCTGTGATGTGCTCATGTTACGGTGACGCCTGAGGCTAGTAGGATGGCTGTGTTTAATAGGGGGACTTCTAGGGGGTTTAGTGGTTTGATTCCTGTTGGGGGTCATTGTCCGCCTAGCTCTGGGGTAGGGGCTAGGCTAGAGTGGAAGAATGCTCAGAAGAAGCCTAGGAAGAAGAATGCTTCGGATGTGATAAATAGGATTATTCCGTATCGTAGGCCTTTTTGGACCGTGGGGGTGTGGTGGCCTTGGAACGTGCTCTCTCGTACAATGTCTCGTCATCATTGCAGTATAACTAGGGCTATGGAGAGTAGGCCAAGGCCTAGGAGTTGTGAGGAGTTGTGGTGGAATCATATGATTAGTCCGGAGGTGGTAAGTAAGGCGGCGGCTGCACCGAAGATAGGTCAGGGGCTTGGGTCTACTATGTGATAGGAGTGTGCTTGGTGGGCCATTAGATGTTTTCTTGTAAGTATAGGCTTAGTAGGAGGACAAAGACATAGGCTTGGATTATGGCTACTGCTACTTCTAGGATTGTTAGTAGGAGTAGAATTGATGCGGTTAGAATAGATACGGCAGGTATGATTGGAAGTAGGGTGGTGATGGCTGTGGAGATAAGCTGGATTAGTAGGTGACCTGCTGTGAGGTTTGCTGTGAGGCGGACTCCTAGGGCTAGTGGGCGGATGAGTAGACTAGTAGTTTCGATTATGATGAGGGCGGGGATTAGTGGGGTGGGGGTTCCTTCTGGTAGAAGGTGGCCTAGGGAGATTGAGGGTTGGTTTCGTAGGCCGGTGAGGAGGGTGGCTAATCAGAGCGGGAAGGCTAGGGCTATGTTTATTGATAGTTGTGTGGTAGGGGTGAATGTATATGGTAGTAGGCCTAGTAGGTTGATTGTAAGTAGTAGGATTATTAGTGATGTTAGGATCAGGGCTCATTTGTGGCCTTCTTTGTTTAGTGGGTTTATAAATTGTTTTGTGATTGAGTGGATGGACCATAGTTGGAGGGTGGAGAGGCGGTTAGTAATTCATCGGTTGTTAGGGGTAGGGAATAGTAAGGTTGGGAAGAGTATTGATAGTAGGATTAGTGGGATCCCTAGAAGGCATGGGCTGGCGAATTGATCGAAGAAGCTTAGGTTCATGGTCAGGTTCATGGCATAGTTTTAGTGGTTGTGGTTGTTTTGGCGGGGTTGTTGGTAGAGATAAAAGCTGTGAGTTTGGGTTGGATAACTAGTGAGAAAGTTAGTCAGGATGCTAGTATAATGGGGAATCATGGGTTTGGATTGAGCTGTGGCATGTCATTAAGGAGGGGTGGTGGCCCTCTTTCTCTAGCTTAAAAGGCTAGTGCTGTTACATAGCTTCTTAATGATTAGGATGATAGTAGTGTAGATCAGTTCTCGAAGTGGGGGAGGGGAGTAGATTCTACTACGATTGGTATGTAGCTGTGATTGGCTCCGCAGATTTCTGAGCATTGGCCATAGAAGATTCCTGGTCGGGTAGTGATGAATGATGTTTGATTTAGTCGTCCTGGGATTGCGTCGGTCTTTACCCCTAGTGTGGGGACGGCTCAGGAGTGGAGGACATCACCTGCAGTGACGATAATGCGAATGGAGGATTCTATGGGGATGACGACGCGGTGGTCTACTTCTAGTAGTCGGAAGTGTCCTAAGGGGAGATCTGTTGTTGGGATTATATATGAGTCAAATGTCAGGTCTTTAAAGTCTGTGTATTCGTAGGTTCAGTACCATTGGTGTCCGATGGCTTTGAGGGTTAGGTCTGGTTCGTCGATTTCGTCTATTATGTATAGGATTTGTAGGGATGGTAGGGCGAGTAAAATAAGGACGATGGCTGGAAGGATGGTTCAGATTAGTTCTACTTCTTGTGCGTCTACAGTGTTTGAGGATAGTTTTTCTATGAGTATGAGAGTTAGGAGGTATAGGACTAGGCTGCAGATTGCTAGTGCTACTATTAGGGCATGGTCGTGGAATTCGACGAGTTCTTCTATGATGGGGGATGAGGCGTCTTGGAACCCGAATTGTGAGTGGTTGGCCATGTATGGGGTGTACGGGGTTTTCACCTGTGATTTAGTCTTGACAAGGCTATGTAATTGGTTTACTAACGCCCCATAAAAAGAAAGAAGCATGAGTGGTTTGACATGCGGCTGGCTTGAAACCAGTATGTGAGGGTTCGATTCCTTCCTTTCTTGTACTTGGACGAAGGCTGGTTCTTCGAAGGTGTGGTAGGGGGGAGGGCAGCCGTGAATTCATTCAATGTTGGTGGTAGTTAGTTCGGGTTGTAGGACTTTTCGTTTTGATGTAAAGGCTTCTCAGATGATAAATATTAGCATGATTACTGCGGTTATTGAAATTAATGAGCCGATGGATGATATGGTGTTTCATATGGTGTAGGCGTCTGGGTAGTCGGAGTATCGTCGTGGTATGCCAGCTAGGCCTAGAAAATGTTGTGGGAAGAAGGTTAGGTTTACGCCTGTGAATATGACTCCGAAGTGGGCTTTGGCCCATGTAGTATGTAAGGTGTATCCTGTGAGTAGTGGGAATCAGTGGGTGAATCCTGCTAGGATAGCGAAGACGGCTCCTATTGAGAGGACATAGTGGAAGTGGGCAACTACATAGTATGTGTCGTGTAGGGCAATGTCTAGTGAGGAGTTTGCTAGAACGATGCCAGTTAATCCTCCAATGGTGAAAAGGAAGATGAAGCCTAGGGCTCATAGTATTGGAGGGTCTCATTTGATAGTTCCTCCGTGCAGGGTGGCTAATCAGCTGAAAACTTTGATGCCGGTTGGGATAGCGATAATTATGGTGGCGGATGTGAAGTATGCTCGGGTGTCTACGTCTATTCCGACTGTGAATATGTGGTGGGCTCATACGATGAAGCCGAGGAATCCGATGGATAGTATGGCTCATACTATTCCTATGTAGCCGAAAGGTTCTTTTTTGCCTGCGTAGTATGTTACTACATGGGAGATGATTCCGAAGCCTGGTAGAATTAGGATATAGACTTCTGGGTGGCCGAAAAATCAAAAGAGGTGTTGGTATAGGATTGGGTCACCTCCTCCGGCGGGGTCGAAGAAGGTGGTGTTTAAGTTTCGGTCTGTTAGTAGCATGGTGATGCCTGCAGCGAGTACGGGGAGTGAGAGTAGTAGGAGGACGGCTGTGATAAGGACGGATCATACGAATAGAGGGGTTTGGTACTGTGAGAGGGCTGGGGGTTTTATGTTGATGGCGGTGGTGATGAAGTTAATTGCTCCCAGAATGGAGGAGATTCCTGCTAGGTGGAGTGAGAAAATAGCTAAGTCTACAGATGCTCCGGCATGGGCTAGGTTGCCTGCTAGTGGTGGATATACAGTTCATCCTGTGCCAGCTCCTGCTTCTACTGTGGAGGAGGCTAGTAGGAGTAGGAAGGAAGGGGGGAGTAGTCAGAAGCTTATGTTATTCATGCGGGGGAATGCTATGTCGGGGGCGCCGATTATAAGGGGGACTAATCAGTTTCCGAATCCTCCGATCATGATGGGTATTACTATGAAGAAGATTATTACGAAAGCATGGGCGGTGACGATTACGTTGTAGATTTGGTCGTCCCCTAGAAGAGTTCCGGGTTGGCCGAGCTCTGCGCGGATGAGTAGGCTGAGGGCAGTTCCGGCTATGCCTGCCCATGCACCGAAGATTAGGTAGAGGGTGCCGATATCTTTGTGGTTGGTGGAGAATAGTCATCGGTTAATGAAGGTCACAGGTAAGATGGCCGAGTGTTGAGGCGTTAGGCTGTAGTCCTTTTTACAGAGGTTTGATTCCTCTTCTTATCGGTCCTGTAGTGAAGTTCATGTTGAGTTGCAAGCTCATTGATGTGTGCTAAGAGTACGCCAGGACCTGGTAGACGGAAGCCTGTTGGTTGAGGCGCTTAGCTGTTAACTAGGATGTTGCGGGATCGAGGCCCGCCTGTCTAGGTAAGGCTCTAGCTTAATTAAAGTGTCTGAGTTGCATTTAGAGGATGCAGGTTAGTATCCTGCGAGTCTTAGCAGAAACTAAGAGGGTTTAACTCTTGTTTAAGGCTTTGAAGGCCTTCGGTTTAGGTTATCCTAAGTTTCTAGGCGGTTGCTAGGATTGTGGGAGAGAGGGGGAGGAGTAGGGTGGATAGGGAGGCGAGAATGGCGACCTGGGGGTTTATTGATTTGCAGACATGCCATTGTTTTGTGTGGTTTGTGAGGTTTGGTGGGAGGGTGATTGCTGAGTAGTATGCGAGGCGGAGGTAGAAGAATAGTCCTAGGAGTGAGAGTATAGTGATAGTTGTGGCTGCGATCGTTATTTCTTGTTTAGTGAGTTCTTGGATGATAAGTCATTTGGGCAAGAAGCCTGTTAGTGGTGGGAGTCCTGCTAGGGAGAGGAGGGTTAGTATTAGGGTTGCATTTAATATTGGGGCTTTTGTTCATGACGTTATTATAGTGGATAATTTTAGGGCTTTGGTTGTGTTGAGTATGAGGAATGTTGTGATGGTCGTTAGAGCGTATAGGTAGAAGGTTAGTAAGGTGAGTTTAGGACTGTAGATGATGATAATGGTTATTCAGCCTAGGTGGGAGATGGATGAGAAGGCTAAGATTTTTCGGATTTGTGTTTGGTTTAGGCCCATTCAACCCCCTAGGGCTGCTGAGGCAATGGCTATGGAAGTTAGTAATGTGGGATTAAGTGTGTGGGATGTTATGAAGAGAATAGTAATTGGGGGGAATTTTATTATTGTTGTTAGTAGTAGGGCAGTGGTTATAGGGGAACCTTGAAGTACTTCGGGGAATCAGAAGTGGAATGGGACTAGTCCTAGTTTTATTGCAATTGCTGTTGTTAGCAGAAGGCAGGATGTTGGATGAGTTAGTTGGGTGATATCTCATTGTCCTGTAAGTCAGGCATTGGTTATGCTCGAGAAGAGTATCAGTGTGGAGGCGGTGGCTTGTACGAGGAAGTATTTGATTGTTGCTTCGATAGCTCGGGGGTGATGGGATTTTGAGATAAGAGGGATAATGGCGAGAGTGTTAATTTCTAATCCGGTTCAGGCCATTATTCAGTGGTTGCTTGAGATTGTGATGGTTGTTCCTAGAAGGAGACTTAGGTAGGAAATTAATTTTGTGTGAGGGTTCATTAGTAGGGGAAGGGGTTAAACCATCATTTTCGGGGTATGGGCCCGATAGCTTTGTTAGCTGACTCTACTAGAAGATAATATAAAGGAAGTATGGAGGGTTTTGATCTCTTCTGTGTAGGTTCGATTCCTACTTTTCTAATTGTGCCTCAGGAAATGAGAGGGTTAGTGTACCTCTATGTTCACTTTATCATAGTGACCCTTTACATTCAGGCACATTTCCTTGAGCAAGGGGGTAGGCCTGCGTAGCAGATTGGTATGCTGGTGTGTCAAAGGCAGAGTGCTAGTGTTAGTGGGAGGAAGTTTTTTCAGAGAAGGTGCATAAGCTGGTCGTAGCGGAAGCGAGGGTATGAGGCGCGGACTCATAGGAAGCCGGAGGAGAGGAGTAGGATTTTTGTGGCTAGGATTATTGGAAACAGCTCTGGGGAGGGGTTGAGGGAGCTTGGGTTGAGGAATAGGATGGTGGTTAAGGTGTTTATTAGTATGATGTTTGCGTATTCAGCTAGGAAGAATAGGGCGAATGGGCCTGCGGCATATTCGACGTTGAAGCCTGATACTAGTTCTGATTCTCCTTCTGTTAGGTCGAATGGGGCGCGGTTTGTTTCGGCAAGTGTGGAGATGTATCATATTATTGCAAGGGGTCAGGAGGAGAAGATGAGGTACAGGGGTTCTTGGGTTGTGGTAAGTGTGGTTAGGGTGTAGTTTCCACTTAATATAATGACAGATAAGAGAATAATGGCTAGTGTTACTTCGTAGGAGATAGTCTGTGCTACCGCTCGTAGTGCGCCAATTAGGGCGTATTTTGAGTTTGAGGCCCATCCTGATCATAGGATTGAGTAAACTGCTAGGCTTGATATGGCTAAGAGGAAGAGAAGGCCCAGGTTTAGGTCGGCGAGGGGGAAGGGAAGTGGGAGCGGGATTCAGATTGTGATTGCTAGGAGAAGGGCTAGTATGGGTGTTATGGTGAAGAGGAGTGGGGAGGAAGTAGATGGGCGAATAGGTTCTTTGATAAATAGTTTTACTCCGTCTGCTACTGGTTGTAGGAGACCGAATGGGCCTACAATGTTTGGACCTTTTCGGGCTTGTATGTAGCTTAGGATTTTTCGTTCCACTAATGTCAGGTAAGCGACTGCGATTAGGATTGGAATGGCATAGGATAGGGATATGGTTAAGTGGGTTGAGATGGGTTGTCAAATCATGGTTGGCTAGGGAGAGGATTTGAACCTCTGGGTAAAGGGTTTAAGCCTTTTGCATTTACCAAGCTCTGCCACGCTAGCGGTCCTTTTCTAGGACAGGTTGGTGTGAAGGTCCTGTTTGGTAGTTTAGTTGGGTTCACTACTTGGGGGAAGGCGTGCTTGTGGTATTGGCCTCACTTTTCCGGTCCTTTCGTACTAGGAAAAGTTTATCATAGATAGAAACCGACCTGGATTGCTCCGTTCTGAACTCAGATCACGTAGGACTGTTAATCGTTGAACAAACGAACCCTTAATAGCGGCTGCACCATTAGGATGTCCTGATCCAACATCGAGGTCGTAAACCCCCTTGTCGATACGGGCTCTCGGAGGGGATTGCGCTGTTATCCCTGGGGTAGCTTGGTCCATTGATCAATTATATTGGGTCTGGTTGCTGTTAGCACGTTGAGGGGTTGTTCTTGGTCAAGATTTATTGGTCTTGTTTTTGGAGGATTTGTTTTTCTCCAAGGTCGCCCCAACCGAAAAATGCGGACCAGTGTTTTATGGGGTCGTGGGCCTGGTAGGTCTTGGGTTGCGTGTAGTGGTCGCTGATTTTTAAGTTCCACAGGGTCTTCTCGTCTTATGGGTTTATTCCTGCTTTTGCACAGGAAGATCAATTTCATTGATTGTCTGCAAGAGACAGTTAAGACCTCGTTTAGCCATTCATACAAGTCTCGATTTATGGGACAATTGATTGCGCTACCTTCGCACGGTTAGGATACCGCGGCCGTTAAACTGGGTGTCACTGGGCAGGCATCACCTTCAATACTTGGTCGGCTGAAGGCTATGTTTTTGGTAAACAGTCGGGCCTTAGGATTGCCTAGTTCCTTTTGCAGATTTGAATCTTTCTAATGGGCGCTCCTGGGTTGGGTTAACAGAGTGAATTTAATACTTGGCTTGTTGGGCTAGGGATATTAGTTTAGGGTCTGTTAATAATGTGGGAAATGTAAGCTTGCGCTTTGGAGGGTGACCCCCGATTACTCATTTTAGCATTGATTCTCCTATTGTCATAGGTTGGCCTGTTATAGGTAAGGGAGTCCTGTTGTTTTTGGATTTTTTGGGGGCAGAGCTTTGACGCACTCTCTGTTGGTGGCTGCTTGAGGGCCTACAGTCTGGGGATGTTGGGTAGTTATCCACTAGGGAAGATTGTATTCTTTTTTAAAGGAGCTGTACCTCCTTTAAATTGCTCTTGATTTATCACATGGTGGCTAAGATTGTCCGGGAGGGAAAATTAAGAGGGAACTTAGATTCATCTCACAGGCAACCAGCTATCACCTGGCTCGGTTGGCTTTTCACCTCTACTAACAAGTCATCCCACTCTTTTGCAACAGAGACGGGTTCGCTCAGGGGGTAGCTGCTTGTAAGTAGCTCGCTCAGGTTTCGGGAGGGCAAGCTTAAATTCGTTTTGCTTGGTTGTTCTTGCTAAATCATGATGCAAGAGGTACAAGGATTTATCTTTGCTGTTTTTTGCTTGGGTTTTCATTATTATTTCATCTTTCCCTTGCGGACGGGTCTCTATTGCGCCAGTGTTAGTGCCTTTTCTGTCACCCATACTAGGGCCGGAGAATGTTTTAGTTTGGTGGTAGTGAAATAGATTTTTAATAGTTTTTAGTTGTATGTGGTTGAGCTAGAGTTGGGCTTCAAGATGATCTGGTGGGTGGCAGATATCTCTCAGGTGTAAGCTGAGTGCTTTATTTGTAGCTACATCTTGATATGCTAAGTGCACCTTCCGGTACACTTACCTTGTTACGACTTACCTCATCTTCAGCTGGTGAGCAGGAGTTAATTACGTGTGTATATAGCTTGTGAGGAGGGTGACGGGCGGTATGTACGTGCCTCAGGGCCGGTTTAAAGGGGGCTTTATTATCCCGCTTTACTGCTAAATCCGCCTTCTGGGGACGGTTTCATGTCCCTTTCCGTGAAGTTGTCTATCTTAGAAAATGTAGCCCATTTCTTCCGCCCCATAGGCTATACCTTGACCTGTCTTGCTAGCGAGGTGGGGCTATTTTGCTCACTGTTGGACTCTCAGGAGAGGTGGGCTGGCGACGGCGGTATATAGGCTGTTTTGGCAAGGGGGGGTTGGGTGTATCGTGGGTTATCGATTACAGAACAGGCTCCTCTAGGTGGATCTGGGGCACCGCCAAGTCCTTAGAGTTTTAAGCGTTTGTGCTCGTAGTTCTCGGGCGGATACTTTAGTGGGGGAGAGTATCAAGATTTAGGGCTAGGCATAGTGGGGTATCTAATCCCAGTTTGTGTCCTAGCTTTCGTGGGATTTAATCAGTCGGAAATGCTAAGATCGTCTTGAGGGTGTTTTTAGATGCATCTTGGGCTTATGACGGCTTAGTTGCACTTTGATCTTAGTTGTTGGGATAGCATGGTACCACTCTTTACGCCGTACTACAGTTAATTTGGGTTTCTTGTGTGACCGCGGTGGCTGGCACAAGATTTACCAACCCTGAGTGCTGCTATAACTAAGTCAAGTTTTCACTTATTGCTTAATACTAGTTACTGCTGAGTACCCGTGGGGGTGTGGCTAAGCAAGGCGTCTTGGGCTGCAACGATGGGCGAGCCTGATGCCCGCTCCTTTTGTCTGAGTAGTAAGAGCTCTAGGGCATTTACACTGGGGCGCAGATACTTGCATGTATACGTTTAGCAGAAATTAACAGTAAGGTTAGGACTAAGTCTTTTGTCCCTGGGTGCATGCAGCAACATCTTGGCATCTTCAGTGCCATGCTTTAGTTGTAAGCTACGGGGACGTAAGTAAGTCTTGTTGTTTGTTGTTTGTTGTTTGTTGTTTGTTGTTTGTTGTTTGTTGTTTGTTGTTTGTTGTTTGTTGTTTGTTGTTTGTTGTTTGTTGTTTGTTGTTTGTTG